ATTGGGTAGCTGTTGTTAAACCGGGGCGAATACTATATGAAATGGGTGGAGTAACCGAAAATATAGCTAGAAGGGCTATTTTAATAGCAGCATCCAAAATGCCTATACGAACTCAATTTATTATTTCGGGATAAAAATGTAGAACCGCAAGAAATGAGTCTTGGGGATGAAACAAAACCGCAGGTTTCTTTTTTTGGACAAACAATATTTCTTTTATTTTCTTCATCCTTTGCATTGGAAGAATAGACTAAAAAATTGATATGATTCAACTTCAGACCCATTTAAATGTAGCGGATAACAGCGGGGCTCGAGAATTAATGTGTATTCGAATCATAGGAGCTAGTAATCGTCGATATGCTCATATTGGTGACGTTATTGTTGCTGTGATCAAAGAAGCAGTACCTAATATGCCCCTAGAAAAATCAGAAGTAGTCAGGGCTGTAATTGTTCGTACCTGTAAAGAACTTAAACGTGACAGCGGTATGATAATACGATATGATGACAATGCTGCAGTTGTGATTGATCAAGAAGGAAATCCAAAAGGAACTCGAATTTTTGGTGCAATCCCCCGGGAATTGAGACAATTAAATTTTACTAAAATAGTTTCATTAGCTCCCGAGGTATTATAAAATAAAATGAGATCGTGATATCTTTGGGGTATTTGAAAGAAATAGATTAAGAACTAGATTAATTCGTAGATTGTGTCTCATGCATATACCTTGAAAAATTTATATTCATAAACCAATAAAAAAAAAGAAAAAACATGTTGATTATATCCAATTTTGAGGCACCAATAATTTTAGTTCATCATGGGTAGAGACACTATTGCTGAGATAATAACCTCTATACGAAATGCTGATATGGATAGAAAAAGAGTTGTTCGCATAGCATCTACTAATATTACTGAAAATATTGTAAAAATACTTTTCCGAGAAGGTTTTATCGAAAACGTCAGAAAACATCGAGAAAAAAACAAATATTTTTTTGTTTTAACCCTCCGACATAGAAGGAATAGAAAAAGACCCTATAGAAATTTTTTAAATTTAAAACGGATCAGTCGGCCCGGTCTACGAATCTATTCTAACTCTCAACGAATTCCGAGAGTTTTAGGTGGAATGGGAATTGTAATTCTTTCTACTTCTCGAGGTATAATGACAGACCGGGAGGCTCGACTAGAAGGAATCGGCGGAGAAATTTTGTGTTATATATGGTAATCCATTTAATATCCAAATGGGATCCGAAACCTCTTCCTATTTGTAAAAAAAAAAAGCAAGGGGGTGAGTTGTCTAATATTGTTTCTCCTCCCTTAGTTGATACTTCAAGGGGGCTTGACCTGGAATGAAAGAACAAAAATGGATTCATGACGGTTTAATTACTGAATCGCTTCCCAATGGCATGTTCCGGGTTCGGTTAGATAATGAAGATCTGATTCTAGGTTATGTTTCGGGAAAGATTCGACGTAGTTTTATACGGATACTGCCAGGAGATAAAGTCAAAATTGAAGTAAGTCGTTATGATTCAACCAGAGGACGTATAATTTATCGACTCCGAAACAAGGATTCGAAAGATTAGGTGGTTTTTATTCAATACGATTCGAGATAAAAAATTTCAAGAAACTTATTTTCTACCAAGAAGTAGATTCAGAATTAAGATAAGGAATGACAAATATGAAAATAAGAGCTTCCGTTCGTAAAATTTGTGAAAAATGTCGACTAATCCGTAGGCGGGGGCGCATTATAGTAATTTGTTCCAACCCGAGACATAAACAAAGACAAGGATAATCAGACTCACTAAAGGGCTCAACGTACAAATAAGGAATCTGTTTTGACATGAAATGGATATATCCATATATTTTTGACTCATATTTATGAGATGATAGAATATGGCAAAAGCTATACCGAGAACTGGTTCACGTAGGAATGTACGTATTGGTTCACGTAAGAGTACACGTAGAATACCAAAGGGAGTTATTCATGTTCAAGCAAGTTTCAATAATACCATTGTCACAGTTACAGATGTACGGGGTCGGGTGGTTTCCTGGTCCTCGGCCGGTACTTGTGGATTCAAGGGTACGAGAAGAGGGACACCCTTTGCCGCTCAAACTGCAGCGGCAAATGCTATTCGTACAGTAGTAGATCAAGGTATGCAACGGGCAGAAGTCATGATAAAAGGTCCCGGTCTCGGGAGAGACGCAGCATTACGAGCTATTCGTAGAAGTGGTATACTATTAACTTTTGTACGGGATGTAACCCCTATGCCACATAATGGCTGTAGACCTCCGAAAAAAAGACGTGTGTAGAAATGAACAGTGAAGAAATTTCAAGAGAAACAAGAGAAATAAATAATTCAATCAAATAAAATAATATTACTATGGTTCGAGAGAAAGTAACAGTATCTACTCGGACACTACAGTGGAAGTGTGTTGAATCAAGAACAGACAGTAAACGTCTTTATTATGGGCGCTTTATTCTGTCTCCACTTATGAAAGGCCAAGCCGACA